TATTCCACTTACTAGAGAGGTTCCCAGGGAATTCATTAGAGGAATATTTCCAATAAATACGGTTTGTTCTTGCATATCTCTACCGGTTTTCCAAATTAATCCCGCGGATACATATAATTCAGAAGAGTATGTGAGTGATTCATACACAGCATCTCTTTCTTTTATCAAGGGCTCTGCCAATTGATATGTTGCCACAAATAATTGAAATTCAATTTCTTGGTCTGTATCTTCAATTTTTGGAAACTTATGAAGTTCTTCCATCAAGCCTTGATCAATGAACCTACAAAATCCGTCAAATTGTATCTGACTAAACCCTGGTATTGTATACATTCCCTCATTTCCATCCCGGAACATCTTAAGTTTTCCGTTTATCGAAAAAATCCAACTATTGGCTCACTCTTCGTTGAACCATATAGATTGATCTAGCAACGATGGAATGTATATTTTGCTCATTTGAACAACATGAAATTTTATCCAACCCCATATACATATATACATGTACTAAATACGTATGAACGGAGGAATAAAAAAAAATGTGACTCAAATTCGAATTTGCGACAGATACAAATGGAAATGAATTGATAAAACATTCCTGGAAACAAAATTCTGCCACTTAGACTTATGGAGTCTTGTATAGAATATCAAAATAGATCCAATTTCTACCTTATGATATTACGATCAGATTGGGTACCATAAATGGATTCGGAATTGAATCTGTTCTCTATGAGTGAGATAAAGACAGAATAATCAGGAACCGTCTAGAGTTGACTTTGATTTTAGCACTTAATTTATTTCATCGATTCCGTTGTTCAAAAAATGATTCGCAGAGAGAAAAGATATTTCTACCCATTTGTTAATTAGTAGAATACGATTGAAGTGCGTAAGAGAAGTCATATTTATTAAGTACATGCAGATATAACTATCTAGCTATCCGTATATCCCATCTTTTATCGAAGTTCCCTTGAGGCAACATAGGTCGTGCTATATCCAAATTTCTATTTTATATTCAATATATTCAATGAAAAATGCAAGCACGACGATTTCCTAATAGGAATATGTAGATAAGATACCTGACTAGGTATCCGTGTAAGAATTTCTGTTCTGGGGTTTACATATACACATAATTGTTGTTATAATTGAAATTGAAAAGGATTAATTATGGAAAAGAATTGAGACTGATTAGTCGTATATCAATTTGATCTCCTTATGTCATTAAGGAAACCAAATTGGAGATCAAAACCCAAGAACCATTCATGAATTCACAGTCATTAATGCTTCCAATTTGCTCTGAATTTTGGATTCTGTGACTGGAAATCCATTTTTCTCTTTCAATAGAAAAAGGGGGGAAAGCTTTTATTTAGGTGTTGTGTGTTTTGAAATACAATCAATCTAAGAGAACAACAGGATCCAATCAAAAAAAAGAAATGGTTCAGCAATTCCCCAGAATATTTCCATCTATATCTATTTTGTATCGTTTTGGCGGCATGGCCGAGTGGTAAGGCGGGGGACTGCAAATCCTTTCTCCCCAGTTCAAATCCGGGTGTCGCCTGATTAACAAAAGACTCGGAATTTCTTACCCTACTAAACTAATAGAACTCACAAAATTCTTGCCTGGCAGAAGCAGAGGTAAGGGGCGGGGACTGTCGATACCCAATTTTAAGAATCGGGGGGTTGACTTTCAATTATTTCTTCAAAAATCGGGGTGTGACCCAAACCTGTACCATACCAATATGAATTACCAATATAAATAAAGAAATACTCACTTAATTACGGATTGCTGATGCGTTCAGGCCATTGATTTGATTTATCAATCGAATCAAATCCATAGTAAGATTCAATTGTGAGATTCAGAACTACGAAAGTCAGGGACCGTAAATCCGTGTATCCAAAGGAAGGTTCCTAAGAGACTGTAAATCCTTGCTCCTAGGATCCAAGAAGGGGTTCTAGGAAGGACTATAAATACTTCCTAATTACCTTACCCTACTAGTGTTTACTGACTGAGTCTTGAAGTAGATTGGGTAGGCTGGTGGGGAATCCAATTAGGAGTTGTGGAAAGAACTGAAGATACTTTGTATCCATACAAACTCATGAGAGTCTCTGAGTGCTCAGGTTTTCAATTAATATTGTATGGGTGATTGGCTTTTATAGAATAAAAGTGGAAAAAAGTGCTTTCGTTGGGGTAACCCCGCCAAGAATGTAATAGGGTGTCTTCCAATTGTTTCACATTTCACAGAAGTGGAGACAGTAAGGCTTAGATGGGAAATTAGGAGTATGTGATAGATAGTTATATATCTTGATGGTATATTTTTTTTTTCTGCTTTTTGTTTATGAAAGGCAACAATAGGTCTTACTATTCCTACATATTCCATTAGTCACATTCCCTTGAGACTTCCAAGGGGCAACTGTGTATCTTGCTTGTACTTAGTGCTTTCCGATTCCACCAGAAATCATATAGGGACTTGTTACGGGTGTATTCATTGGATTGGTTCATCAAAAACGT